TCCTGTCAATTCAATTTGAACAAAGAAAAGGGTGGTAAAGCCCTAAAGTCAAATAAAATAGTCTTCTTCAAACAAAAACCTACCTATTATGACTAAGAATGCGTTATGACTAAGAGTGCGCTACAAGGGAGTCCCCGAAGTTTGTAGAAAAAGAGCAAGTAAATAAAAGGTTTTTCAGAATTTATTTTTTTTTGATCATATAGAATTGACAACCCAAATTTTGTTCTTTTTACGAACCTGATGTCGATAAATCCGCGAGTCTAGAAATTCATTTCGGCTAATTGAACCTTCTCGAACTGTTTCTTTTTAAGAACTAAAAATATTTGTGCCAAAATAACAGATGCCAAGAAGACCAAAAGGCCTTGGACACGTAATGGATCTTGAAGTACTATTTCGGCATCTCCCTGACCAAATCCACCCACATTAGGATTACTCGTTAATGGTTGATCAAATTTGATGGATTCACCCTCTGAAACAAGAACTTCTGGTCCTGGAGGGATAATATCAACCACTTGACGTCCATCCGATGGATCTGTTATGATTATTTCATATCCCCCTTTTTCTTTTCGTATGGTTTTGCTTACTATGCCCGCCCCTGTAGCATTATAAACTGTATTGTTACTCTTGCTTCCGTCGGGATAAATCTGACCCCTTCCCCTATTTCCTCCTACATATATAGGATATTTTAAGAAGTGAACATCTTTCTTAGTAGCGGGGTCGGGGGAAAGAATAGGAAAGGTGATTTCACTATATTTCTGGCCGGGGACAGGCCCTATTACAAGAATATTTTTTTTATTAGGGCGATAGCTCTGAAAAGACAAATTTCCTATCTTTTCTTTCATCTCGGGAGAAATACGATCGGAAGGAGCTAATTCAAACCCCTCCGGTAAAATAAGAACAGCCCCCACATTCAAACCCCCTTTCTTACCATTAGCAAGGACTTGTTTCACTTGCTTATCATAAGGAATTCGAACAACTGCTTCAAATACAGTATCAGGAAGTACTGTTTGTGGAACCTCAATATCCACGGGCTTATTAGCTAAATGACAATTGGCACATACAATACGCCCAGTCGCTTCTCGTGGATTTTCATAACCCTGCTGTGCAAAAATGGGATATGCACTTGAAACGGGTGCCCGAGTTATGATATATATCATGAGCGATACGGAAATAGATTGAGTAATATGTTCCTTTATCCAAGAAAAATTATTTCTAGTTTGCATGGTCTAATCATTGGTCTGAAAATTTCTACAATAAATTGGGTAGGTCGCTAGTATAGTTTCCTATCCACGATTCTGCTATTTATTGGAATCATTTTACTGGAATACTATAGTATAAAAATAGTCTGAAAACCGCCCGAATAGAATGTTTTTAATACTTATCAAAGTAAGAAACGTTCTAATTGGATTAATATTGGTGGATGATTTATCAATCATTCATTGAATGATAAATAACTACAAGTGATGGAGATACACGATTTAAATAACGAAAAATCCAATATTTAAAAATAGTATCGAGAATAACCGGAAAAGTGGAAACAAGACCAGATATAATTTGATCATTATGACCAAATCCAAAATCTTTGTACACAGAACCAATCATTAGTTCCCAGCCGTGGGGTGAATGAAATCCGATACATAAATCAGTTAATAAAAGAATCGAAAAGGCTTTTACTGTATCACTTAAGTTATATAGGAATTCCTGAGCCCAAGAGTTAAGAATAACAAGTTCTTCATTACCTAAAATCGAATAACCACTTAGAATAACAAAACAGATTATATTTGTCGAGAAGTGTAAAATTGTATGGATACGATCCTCGTTGTGTATCTTGATTAATTGGATCGTTTCTTTGTGGATCCCTATAAGAAACTTTTGTAGATATGTCTCCGAGTATTCCTTGATCATTTCTTCCAAGAAGAGGATTTCGTCTAATTCTATGAACTTTTCTAGAATACTTTTTTCTTGAATATCATTCAAAAAAATTTCAGATTGGCCGATATCCGCCCAATTAATAACCCAAGATTCCATACTTTTAGTAAATGAGAGAGAAATCCACCAGGGCAGAAAGACTATAGATGCAAGATACAAAAGAGGAGTGAAAGCTTTCTTTTTTGCCATTTTTTGCCTGTCAATTTTTAATTAACCCACTCCATTTGTCGACTTTATATAATCGAACCTTTCTTTGAAACATGAGTTGTAGACAAGGTATCAAACCTATGAATCTATTTTATTTATGATTTTGTTTTGAATCTAGAAACAATACAGAAATAGACTAAGACTCCACTTCGAATTTGACTAAAGAAATAATACAAGTGTTTCCAGATATCTCAATTCATCAAATTCCAAACAAAACAAGTGTCTCCTTTCGATGAATAGCCGAAAGAACCCCTTATTCTATGAAAATATCCAATATTTCAAAAAAATGAGCGGCAAAACAAGACAGAAACAGGCCAGTTATCATTATTAAGAAAACCCATTTATTGGGTAGTAAAGAACACAAATGAAAGGATAAAAAGGTCGATTGAAAAAAAAGAATTTACAAGATATGGTTTATCTGCATCTGTTTATCCTAAACTTAGTTATAGAAAAAATAGGATTCTTGCGTTTTTTCCCTCCTGCTGAGAAAGCATTCGTTCTTCAGCCCAGTTCCTTTTCTTTCTCAAAATCAAAATACTTCAATTGGTACGCGCAAGAAATAGGCCAATTCCGCGGCTTTTTGTTCAATTTCTCGTGGAGTCAAATTCTCATCAGTACGAGTCAACGGAACAGCCCCCCGGCCTCTGATATCCATATAAAGGACAGGACGAGCAAAAATACCCTCTTTAACTTCTATTCGAACGGATTGAATATCTTTTATAAGGAATCGCAGGAATATGCGACGATTTTTTCCAGGAAATCCCCAACGAAAAATACACACTATTCCTTCCTTTCTATCAAATCGATCATAACCACTACCTACATTCCAGGAGATTGTGCACCACAAATAGGAACTAATAAAGAGACCCGCAATCCCGTAGAAAGACATCACGATCCCCTGTGGAAAAAAAATGATTTGCTGAGACGGAACAAAAGATATTAAATTTCTACCAAGAAAACTGGAAGTTCCAACCAACAAGAATCCTAATGAACCTAAAAAAACGATAAGGGCCCAGCAAAAATTACTTAGTTTTCGAGACCCCGTTATAAGTTCTATCCATATATGTTCTGATCGCCAACTCATACTTCATCCGATTGCATTTTATTGAAATTGAGAGAATACCCCAAATGATTTTGACTTTACTTTTTTTGTTTCCGAATGAACTTTCATTAACTAGCACTAGTTTGGTGTGAACTAGCACTAGTTTAATGGGAACTTTTAGGGGTAATTCATCCAATTTGTTTAGATCTAAAATAATAACATACCCCTCATATGATCCCAATATACATATTGATATACATATAGATCGACCAACTTTACATTTTAGGCATCCAGCGATCCTGATCTATTTGAAACTGGCTAGAATTGAGTTACCTATAGATTAGATCATTTTCTGCAGGCATAAGAGCTTTTTCCTTTATGTTCGGCAGAAATCATATGTTCTACCCTATATTTCTTTTCCGAAATAAATATCTATGTTATGCTACAAGTATAAGTTTCAAAAAAAAAAACGAATGAGATTGGGTCCCCTCAGATCTAAACAATCTTGTTTTTTTGAACATGAAGAAATAAAGAAGCCATTGCAATTGCCGGAAATACTAGGCCTACTAAAGGCACAAAAATAGAGGGAAAGTGGAAAGTTGTCATAAAATGGGGTACCTCGGTTTATTATTTGTACCTGTTCTTATTTTTTTTAATATCATATTTTATATTTATACTAATTATAATTAATAATTGTAATTATTATGAATTCGTAGTTATTATTAATTAATTCAATTTGAAAATTTTTCATTAGAGATATTAAGTATCTAAGTGAGTATATAGAATAAGTCCAAGGAATGTAGAACTAAATAAATGAACTTATTCATCTATCTACATGAAAGATACATATGATAATTCATTTCTTTCTTCGTTTCTTTGTGTTTTGTTCTTATCTTCGAATTTAATAAAGAAAGAGTTATCCGCAACTTTTGATTTTGATTCTTTCTACAATTAGATCTTAAGTCGCCAAAGAAAACTCCCTTTTTAGTGACTTTGATTCCGATAAGCTAAGATTCGGATAAGCTAACTACTTGTTTGCTACAAATAAAAAATGGAACTTAGTGCACTCTACTTGATTGAATTGGAATTCAAAGGAAAGAAGGCGTGGAGCTTAAATAACTCACTCAGAACACTTTTCAAAAGATTACGCGGTACGATTAGGTCGAATAAGCCCTTCTGGAATAAATATTCAGCCGCTTGTGAACCTTCGGGTACTGTTTTATTCAATGTTTGTTCAATTACTCTTTTACCCGCAAATGCAATGTAGGAGTTTGGTTCGGCAATAATAATATCTCCCAACATACCAAAACTGGCTGTTACCCCACCAGTAGTAGGAGATGTAAGGATTGATACATACAATAACTTTTTATTTGATTGATAATCATATAAAGCAGACGATATTTTAGCCATTTGCATTAGGCTCAAACTCCCTTCTTGCATGCGCGCTCCCCCCGAAGCGCACACTATAATAAGAGGTAGAAATTGATTGGTAGCGTACTCAATCAAGCGGGTGATTTTCTCCCCGACTACGGATCCCATACTACCCCCCATAAACTGAAAATCCATAACCCCAATTGCTACAGGAATACCATTTAGTTGACCTATGCCTGTTTGAACAGCCTCAGTTAATCCTGTCTTTCTTTGATAAGAATCAATCCGATCTTTATAAGGCTCCTCCTCCGAATGAAATCCAATGGGATCCAGAGAGACCATGTCTTCATCCATAGGGTCCCAAGTACCGGGATCGATCGAAACTTCGATTCTTTCTGAACTACTTATTTTCAAATGGTATCCACACTGTTCACAAATATTCATTTTTGAT